ATAATAAAAAAATCGGGTTTGAAAAACCGATTGTGACTATTCTTTTCGACTATAAAAGATGGAATCGTCCGTTACGGTATATAAAAAACAATAAATTTGAAAATGCTGTAAGAAACGAAATGTCACAATACTTTTTTTATACATGCCAAAGTGATGGAAAAGAAAAAATATCTTTTACGTACCCTCCTAGTTTGGGAACTTTTTTGGAAATGATACAAAGAAAGATGTCTCTGTTCACAAAAGAAAAATTCCCCTCTAATGAGTTTTATAATCATTGGAGTTATACTAATGAACATAAAAAAAAAAACCTAAGCAAAAACTTTATAAATAGAGTAAAAGCTCTCGACAAAACTCTAGATAAGGAATCCCTTGTTCTGAATGTATTCGAAAAAAGAACCAGATTGTGTAATGATAAGACTAAAAAAGAATACTTACCCAAAATATATGATCCTTTTTTGAATGGACCTTATCGCGGACGAATCCATTTTTTTTTTTCACTCTCAAACATAAATGAAAATTCTATAAAAAATTACGTAGACATAGAAAGGGTTTGGATAAATAAGATTCATGGTATACTTCTTTTTAGTAATTACCTCGAATTTGACCAAAAAAAAAATACATTAGCAAGCGAAATTAGTTATTTATTAAACTTAATCAATGAATTTTCTTTAAAATCAACATCAAGTTTAAATTTTAAAAGACTTTTTTTAGTTCCCGAACACGAACAAGTAAAAATTGATTCAGAAGATCGAATAAAAATTTTAAAATTTTTATTCGATGCAGTTAGAGCTGTTTCCAGCGATAAAAAGATTAAAAAAAAATCTATTGGAATAAAAGAAATCAATAAAAAAGTTCCTCGATGGTCATACAAATTAATCAATGATTTGGAGCAACAGGAGGGAGAAACCGAGGAAAGTGTGGTAGAGGATCATGAGATTCGTTCAAGAAAAGCCAAACGTGTAGTGATTTTTACGGATAACCACCAAAGTCAAAGTACTGATGCTTATACTAATACCCAAGAAAAAACTAATAATACTGATCAAACAGACGAAGTAGCTTTGATACGTTATTCACAACAATCGGATTTTCGTCGAGACATAATCAAAGGCTCCGTGCGTGCTCAAAGACGTAAAACAGTTACTTGGAAACTCTTTCAAGCAAATGTGCATTCCCCCCTTTTTTTGGACCGAATAGACAAATCTCTTTTTTTTTCTTTTGACATTTCTGAGCTTATGAAAATAATTTTTATAAATTGGATGTGGACAAACACAGAATTTAAAATTTCTGATTATGAAGAGAAAAAGACAAAAGAAAAGGTCAAAAAAGAAGAAGACAAACGAAAGGAGAAAGTACGTATAGAAATAGCAGAAGCCTGGGATAGCATTTTATTGGCTCAAGTAATAAGAGGTTTTTTGTTAGTAACCCAATCGATTCTTAGAAAATATATTATATTACCTTCATTGATAATAGCTAAAAATATCATCCGTATACTCTTATTTCAATTTCCTGAATGGTCCGAGGATTTTAAGGGTTGGAATAGAGAAATGCATGTTAAATGTACCTATAACGGCGTTCAATTATCAGAAAAAGAATTTCCAAAAAACTGGTTAATAGACGGTATTCAGATCAAGATCCTATATCCTTTTCATCTGAAACCTTGGCACAGATCTAAGCTACCAGCCCCTTATAACGACCCAATGAAAAAGAAAGGTCAAAAAAATGATTTTTGTTTTTTAACAATTTTTGGAATGGAAGCTGAACTACCGTTTGGTTCTCCCAGAAAACAACTTTCATTTTTTGAACCTATTTTTAAAGAACTAAAAAAAAAAATTATAAAATTAAAAAAGAAATGTTTTCTAATTCTAAGAATTTTAAAAGACAAAACAAAACTGTTTCTAAATGTCTCAAAAGAAACAAAAAAGTGGGTTATTAAAGGCATTATGTTTCTAAAAGAAATAATAAAAGAACTCTCAAAAATAAACCCAATTATATTATTGGGATTGAGAAAAATAGAAGTATATGAATTGAGTGAAACTAAAAAAGATTCGATAATTAGTATCAGAAATCGGATGATTGATGAATCGTCTATTCAAATTGTATCTCGGGATTGGACAAATTATTCGTTGACAGAAAAAAAAATGCAGGATCTCACTGATAGAACAAACACAACCATAAATCAAATAGAAAAAATTACAAAAGACAAAAAAAAAGGATTTATAACTCCAGATATAAATATTAGTTCTAACAAAATAAGTTATGATGATAAAAGATTTGAATCCCCCCAAAACATTTTTCAGATATTAAAAAGAAGAAATGTTCGATTAATCCGTAAATCACATTATTTTATAAAATTTTTCATTGAAAAGATATACATAGATATCTTTCTATGTATCATTAATATTCCTAGGATCAATACACAACTTTTTCTTGAATCAACAAAAAAAATTATTAATAAATACATTAACGATAATGAAGAAAATCAAGAAAGAGTTGATAAAACAAATCAAAGCTTAATTCACTTTATTTCAACTATAAAAAAGTTACTTTCTAATACTAATATTAGTAATAAGAATTCAAAGACTTTTTGTGACTTATCCTACTTTTCACAAGCATATGTATTTTACAAATTATCACAAACCCAACTTATTAACTTATATAAGTTAAAATCTGTCTTTCAATATAACGGAACATCTCGTTTTCTTAAGACTGAAATAAAAGATTATTTTGTTGGAACACAAGAACTATTTGATTACGAATTAAGACATAAGAATCGTCGCAATTCTGGAATGAATCCATGGACAAATTGGTTATTGAGTCATTATCAATATGATGTATCTCAGATCAGATGGTCTAGATTAGTACCACAAAAATGGCGAAATATATTCAATCAACACCGTATGGTTCAAAATAAAGATTTATGTGATTCATATGAAAAAGATCAATTAATTCACTACGAAAAACAAAATAATTTTGAAACGGATTCATTACTGAATCAAAAGGATAGTTTTAAAAAACAATATAGATACGATCTTTTAGCATATAAATCTATTAATTATGAAGATAAGAAGTACTCTTCTATTTATGGATCACCATTAGAGGTAAAAAATAACCAAGAAGTTTTTTATAATTACAACACACATAAACGAAAATCATTTAATATACTGGAAGGTATTCCTATTATCCCTCTCAATAATTATCTAGTAGAAGATGATATTAGAGATATGGAGAAAAATCCGAATAGAAAATATTTTGATTGGAGAATTATCAATTTTTGTCTTAGAAAGAAAGTCGATATTGAGGCCTGGATCGATATTGATACTGACACTAACAGTAATAAATATACTAAGACTAGGGTTAATAATTTTCAAATAATTGATGAAATCAATAAGAAAGGTATTTTTTATTTCACGATTCATCAAGATCAAGAAATCGACCTATCTAATAAAAAAAGGTTTTTTGATTGGATGGGAATGAATGAAGAAATACTAAGTCATCCCATATCAAATCTGGAACTTTGGTTCTTCCCAGAATTTGTGATACTTTATAATGCGTATAAAATTAAACCTTGGGTTATACCAATTAAATTACTTCTTTTAAATTCTAATATAAATGAAAATGCTAGTGAAAACAAAAGCATAACTGTAAATAAAAAAATAGATCCTTTTATATCAATATCCTCGAATGAAAAAAAATCTCTTGAATTAGAAAACCGAAATAAAGAGGAAAACGAATCCGAGGGCCAAGCAGATCTTAAATCAGCTCTTTCAAACCAAGAAAAAAATGTTGAAGAAGATTATACGGGATCGGACATGAAAAAACATAGAAATAAAAAGAAATACAAGAACAGCACAGAAGCGGAGTTTGATTTTTTACTAAAAAGGTATTTACATTTTCAATTGAGATGGGATGATTCTTTAAATAAAAAAATAATCAATAACATCAAAGTATATTGTCTCCTGCTTAGACTGATAAATCCAAGAGAAATTACTATATCCTCTATTCAAAGGGGAGAAATGAGTCTGGATATTCTGATGATTCAGAAAGATTTAACTCTTACAGAATTGATTAAAAGGGGAATTTTGATTATTGAACCAATTCGTCTATCTATAAAAAATGATGGACAATTTATCATGTATCAAACCATCGGTATTTCATTGTTTCATAAAAGTAAACACAAAATTATTCAAAGATACCGAGCAAAAAAACATGTTGATAAGAATTCGGATGAAGTCATTACAAAACATCAAAAGATGACTGGAAATAGAGATAAAAATCATTATGATTATGATTTGTTTGTTCCTGAAAATATTTTATCACCTAGACGTCGTAGAGAATTGAGAATTCAAATTTGTTTCAATTCTAGGAATAGAAATGATATTCATAGAAATTCAACATTTTGTAATGGGAATAAGGTAAACAGTCAGGTTTTGGATAAAAGCAAAAAATATAAAAAAAAACTTTTTAAAGTAAAGTTATTTCTTTGGCCCAATTATCGATTAGAAGATTTAGCTTGTATGAATCGGTATTGGTTTGATACCAATAATGGAAGCCGTTTCAGTATGGTGAGAATACGTATGTATCCGCGATTGAAAATTCATTAATAATACATTTTCTTTTCCTATATTTACCATACCATATCTGATCTATAACGACAAAGAGATGCACACATGCATTGTCTTACATTCCATTCTGATACATGATACTAATTCAATGACATATCAATTAGATCTAGAAATGAATCAACAAAATCTTCTTATTTTAGGTCTAAATTTTTATCTTTTGTGCGTGCAGAAAACAACCATACTTTTTTTTGTATACCCTTTCACAAAAATTTTAAAAATTTTTAATTTTAATCGGATTGATTAAATTTTATTTAATAAAATTATAAATTAGTAACGAAATCAACATTTTTGTATATACCAAATTAAAATGAGTGGCATTATTATTACTGATCAATAAAGATATCTATCACTAAAAAAAAATATTTTAAAACAAAAAGACGGGGGAGAGAAGATTTCATTTTATGTTAAAAGATTCATTCATCTCAATTATTTCACAAGAAGAAAAAGAAGAAAACAGAGGATCCGTTGAATTTCAAATATTGAGTTTCACAAATAGGATACGAAGACTTACTTCACATTTACAATTACACAAAAAAGACTATTTATCTCAGAGAGGTTTACGTAAAATTCTGGGAAAACGCCAACGGCTGCTGTCTTATTTGTCAAAGAAAAATAGAATATGTTATAAAGAATTAATTAATCAGTTAGATATTCGGGAATCAAAAACTCGTTAATTTGAAGATGCATTTTAAATTATTTGATTTATTAGATCTTGAATTTTAATGAACTTTTTTTTTTTCGTTTTCGACAATTCATGAAAAAATGAATCGAGGAAAAACCTATGAATATACCAGCTACAAGAAAAGACCTCATGATAGTCAATATGGGCCCCCATCACCCATCAATGCATGGTGTTCTTCGACTCATCATTACTCTAGATGGTGAAGATGTTATTGACTGTGAACCGATATTGGGTTATTTACACCGAGGGATGGAAAAAATTGCGGAAAACCGAACAATTATACAATATTTGCCTTATGTAACACGTTGGGATTATTTAGCTACTATGTTCACAGAAGCAATAACTGTAAATGGACCGGAACAGCTGGGAAATATTCAAGTACCTAAAAGAGCCAGCTATATCAGAATAATTATGTTGGAGTTGAGTCGTATAGCTTCTCATCTGTTATGGCTCGGTCCTTTTATGGCGGATATTGGTGCACAGACTCCCTTTTTCTATATTTTCAGAGAAAGAGAGTTAGTATATGATCTATTCGAAGCTGCCACCGGTATGAGAATGATGCATAATTATTTTCGTATCGGAGGAGTAGCGGCCGATCTACCTCATGGCTGGATAGATAAATGTTTTGATTTCTGCGATTATTTTTTAACAAGAGTTGCTGAATATCAAAAACTTATTACACGAAATCCTATTTTTTTAGAACGAGTCGAGGGAGTAGGGATTCTTGGTAGAGAGGAAGTAATAAATTGGGGTTTATCGGGACCAATGTTGAGAGCTTCCGGAATAGAATGGGATCTTCGTAAAGTTGATCATTATGAGTGTTACGACGAATTTGATTGGGAAGTACAGTGGCAAAAAGAAGGAGATTCATTGGCTCGTTATCTAGTCCGAATTGGTGAAATGATAGAATCCATAAAAATTATTCAACAGGCTCTGGAAGGGATTCCGGGGGGACCGTATGAAAATTTAGAAATCCGATACTTTGATAGAGAAAGGAATCCAGAATGGAATGATTTTGAATATCGATTTATTAGTAAAAAACCCTCTCCTACGTTTGAATTGCCGAAACAAGAACTTTATGTGAGAGTCGAAGCCCCAAAGGGAGAATTGGGAATTTTTCTGATAGGGGATCAGAGTGGTTTTCCTTGGAGATGGAAAATTCGCCCGCCGGGTTTTATCAATTTGCAAATTCTTCCTCAGTTAGTTAAAAGAATGAAATTGGCTGATATTATGACGATACTAGGTAGTATAGATATCATTATGGGAGAAGTTGATCGTTGAAATGATAATTGATACACCAGAAGTACAAGATGTCGATTCTTTTTATAGATTGGAATTTTTAAAAGAGGTCTATGGAATTATATGGGTGCTTATTCCTATTTTTACTCTCGTATTGGGGATCACAATAGGCATACTGGTAATTGTATGGTTAGAAAGAGAAATATCTGCAGGGATACAACAACGTATTGGACCCGAATACGCCGGCCCTTTGGGAGTTCTTCAAGCTCTAGCAGATGGTACAAAACTACTTTTTAAAGAAAATCTTCTTCCATCTAGGGGGGATACTCGTTTATTCAGTATCGGTCCGTCCATAGCAGTTATATCAATTTTAGTAAGCTATTCGGTAGTGCCTTTTGGCTATCACCTTATTTTAGCAGATCTCAATATCGGTGTTTTTTTATGGATTGCCATTTCAAGTATTGCTCCTATCGGACTTCTTATGTCAGGATACGGATCAAATAATAAATATTCTTTTTTAGGTGGTCTACGAGCTGCCGCTCAATCGATTAGTTATGAAATACCATTAACTTTATGTGTGTTATCAATATCTCTACGTGCGATTCGTTGATACATAGACATAAACTTTTCTCTATTCCTTCCTTTCTAAGAAAGGGGTGGAATGAATTGAGTAGATATCTTCATTTTTTTTTATTCATTATATTATTAGGATTGATGAACTAAATCAAATAGTTATATGAGTGAAAAAAAAAAACAGCTTAGATATAAATTCGTAGTAAAAATATTGAGTCTCATTTTCTATGTATAAGAATTATAGAGTTAAACGGAAATAAACATAAACAGAAGAAACCGTTTACCCCAAGGTTGGTTGATTAGTCATCCTGACTTGAAGCGGGCTCAAAAGATCAGCCGTATTGAGTTTTCACTATCATTTGTATGTATTACCATACATGTATTATCATAACGGAGGGTTGAGCAAAAACGAGTGGATGGTTAGAAACACCAAGATATGTAAAGGATTAGTAATGGAGATTATGTAAATTATCCTAAAGGGAATTTTTACATAATATACAAACAAAGAATACTAATTGGGGCTTTAAATTAGTAGAAATTATTAGGCATTACTCCCCACGACACGATTCCAATCCAGAGTATGCTCCTATCCACCGATTAAATAAATAACTATTGGGAACGAAATAATCCTTTACTTTATTTTTATTTTGTAAGCCCTCTTTTTCTCAAAAATAGAAAGAAGAATAGGAACGAAAAAAAAAAGAGAAAGAAATATAATTCCAATAAAAAAAATCTTTTTTATTCTTTTTTTCTTTACTATATCCATATTCATAGATATAGAATTTGTGTCATAATTCATGAATTAATATAGAATTTTTTTTTTTCGTAAGTGAAAACAACGGGTTATTGATATTTCTACAAGAAGTATTTTATTGAACAATTAAGTTATTACTCAACAAAAAATAATTGAAATTATTATTGAAATTATTGAAGAAAGGATGAGATCAATTCAGAAGTACTTTTTTTATTTATAATTTTATTATAATTTTAAAAATTATAATTATAACAGACAGAATTCAATTGGTCTAATTTTGGGCCGTCCGATATATTTTGAGCTTATCCATCCTACAAGCATATCAAGATAAAATAATACTGACCCGGTCCTTAGATTTATTTCTGGCCTTCAAGGAGCCGTATGAGGTGAAAATCTCACGTACGGTTCTGTAATAGCGATGGTAACAGTGATGATATCGCCGACTATGATTATCTAACAGTTCAAGTACAATTGATATAGTTGAGGCGCAATCAAAATACGGTTTTGGGGGGTGGAATTTGTGGCGTCAGCCTATAGGGTTTATCATTTTTCTCATTTCCTCCCTAGCAGAATGTGAGAGATTACCTTTTGATTTACCAGAAGCAGAAGAAGAATTAGTAGCAGGTTATCAAACCGAATACTCGGGTATCAAATTTGGTTTATTTTATGTTGCTTCCTATCTAAACCTATTAGTTTCTTCATTATTTGTAACAGTTCTTTACTTGGGAGGTTGGAATATCTCTATTCCGGACATATATGTTTCTGAGCTTTTTGAAATAAATAAAACGTGCGGAGTCTTTGGAGCGACAATTGGTATCTTTATCACATTAGCTAAAACTTATTTGTTCTTGTTCATTCCTATCACAACAAGATGGACTTTACCGAGGCTAAGAATGGACCAACTCTTGAATCTTGGATGGAAATTTCTTTTACCGATTTCTCTCGGTAATCTATTATTAACAACTTCTTCCCAACTCTTTTCGCTGTAAAAGAATATTATATAATTCACAACTTGTCTCAAACAAGAGAAATAAATAAACATAAAATTATTCATATATATATATTCACGATATGTTCTCTATGGTAACTGGGTTGATGAATTATGGTCAACAAACAGTACGAGCTGCAAGGTACATTGGTCAAAGTTTCATAATTACTTTATCCCACGCAAATCGTTTACCCGTAACTATTCAATATCCTTATGAAAAATTAATCACCGCGGAGCGTTTCCGCGGTCGAATACATTTTGAATTTGATAAATGTATTGCTTGTGAAGTATGTGTTCGTGTATGTCCTATAGATCTACCCGTTGTTGATTGGAAATTGGAAACTGATATTCGCAAGAAACGATTGCTTAATTACAGTATTGATTTCGGAATCTGTATATTTTGTGGTAATTGTGTTGAATATTGTCCAACAAATTGTTTATCAATGACTGAAGAATATGAACTTTCTACTTATGATCGTCACGAATTGAATTATAATCAAATTGCTTTGGGTCGTTTACCAATGTCAGTAATTGACGACTATACAATTCGAACTATTTTAAATTCGCCTCAAATAAAAAATAAGTAAATATCTATTATTAAAGAATAATTTACAATTACTTTACTAATACTAAGGTTCAGTTTTGATCTAATATAAAGGAATAGGGTTTCTTTCGTTTTGTTTGGTCAATAACTACAAATCCCAACTATTGGTTGGTCGGTAAGAATCGCATCTTAATTTTGTATTGAAAATCTATTAATTAATAGATCTGTAATTATTTCGAAATATATAATTTCGGATTAGAACTATTCTGTCAGATAAAGAATTAAATTATTCCGATAATTGTACCTACATTTATTCATACCCTTTAGTATTTATAAGTATTTATAGTATTTATTTACTTAGGATTTAATTAGGAATTTATCAAAAATCATAAAAAATTTTTTCTGGTCGGGTATCAATAAGGTCATGAAAAACATTTCGATTTATTTATCTCTTATTTTACATATAATGGATTTGCCTGGACCAATACATGATTTTCTTTTAGTCTTTCTGGGATTAGGTCTTATACTAGGAGGTATAGGAGTAGTATTATTTACCAACCCCATTTATTCTGCCTTTTCATTGGGACTGGTTCTTGTTTGTATATCCTTATTCTATATCCTATTAAATTCCTATTTTGTAGCTGCTGCACAACTCCTTATTTACGTGGGAGCTATAAATGTTTTAATCGTATTTGCTGTGATGTTCATGAATGGTTCAGACTATTACAAAGATTTTAATCTTTGGACTATTGGGGATGGGGTTACTTTGCCAATTTGTACAAGTATTTTTGTTTTACTAATGATTACTATTATGGATACGTCATGGTACGGGATTATTTGGACTACAAGATCAAACCAGATTATAGAGCAAGATTTGATAAGTACTAGTCAACAAATTGGAATTCATTTATCAACAGATTTTTTTCTTCCATTTGAATTCATTTCGATAATTCTTTTAGTCGCTTTGGTAGGTGCAATTGCCGTGGCGCGCCAGTAATAAATCTTTAGAATTAGCAACAGTAATCCAAACTAAACTCTGTTCTATGTTATTACTTCCCTTCAATTAAAATTTAAGATTGTTTATGTCTAAAATAGAAATTCTTTTATTCAGTCTATTCCCAATACAATATATTTCTTTGTTCTGTACTTTTTTTTTTTTATATTCTAGTCAATTGAATCTGTTGAATTATTGTTCAGTTCATCTTGAAATGAATCTAAATCGATAAGGAGTTGATCAATGATGCTCGAACATGTACTTGTTTTGAGTGCCTACTTATTTTCTATCGGTATCTATGGATTGATCACGAGCCGAAATATGGTTAGAGCCCTTATGTGTCTTGAACTTATACTGAATGCGGTTAATATAAATTTCGTAACATTTTCTGATTTTTTTGATAGTCGCCAATTAAAAGGAAATATTTTCTCAATTTTTATTATAGCTATTGCAGCCGCCGAAGCAGCTATTGGATTGGCTATTGTTTCGTCAATTTATCGTAACAGAAAATCAACTCGTATCAATCAATCGAATTTGTTGAATAAGTAGTATTAATCATATAAATTATAATATTCATAAATTAGAATTAACATGACCATACATTACGTATAATACACATTTTAAAAAATGTAAGAAATAAAAGTCTCTTGGTTCTATCGCATGAGTCGATCCAGAAGTAGATTGATTAGAAAAATTCTGGTAAATTATTGATTCGTCTGGTGTCTAAATATATGATTCATTTACAAGTTTACTAGATCGAAAATTTCGGATGTTCAAAAATTTATAGATCCAATGTCACATTCAGTAAAGATTTATGATACGTGTATAGGGTGTACTCAATGTGTGCGAGCTTGCCCAACGGATGTATTAGAAATGATACCTTGGGACGGATGTAAAGCTAAGCAAATTGCTTCTGCTCCAAGAACAGAGGACTGTGTTGGTTGTAAGAGATGCGAATCCGCCTGTCCAACGGATTTCTTGAGTGTTCGAGTTTATTTATGGCATGAAACAACTCGAAGTATGGGTCTAGCTTATTAATACGTTCCAGAAAACCCTACTTGAATACATTTTTTTTTTTTTTACCTTTACCGACAAAAACCCGCGCTCAAATTTTTTTTTGAGCACGGGTTTTTCTGGTCCAAGTTTATCTTGTTTTTACCATGAATTATTTTCCTTGGTTAACGCTAGTTGTAGTTTTGCCAATATCCGCGGGTTCCTTAATTTTCTTTCTCCCTCATAGAGGAAATAAGGTAATTCGTTGGTATACTATATGCATATGTATAGTAGAACTCCTTCTAACAACCTATGCATTCGGTTATCGTTTACAATTGGATGATCCATTAATGCAACTGACAGAGGATTATAAATGGATCAATTTTTTTGATTTTTACTGGAGATTGGGAATAGATGGAATTTCTATAGGACCTATTTTACTAACAGGATTTATCACAACTTTAGCTACTTTAGCGGCTCGGCCTGTTACTCGAGATTCCCGACTATTCCATTTCCTGATATTAGCAATGTATAGCGGTCAAATAGGACCATTTTCTTCTCGAGACCTTTTACTTTTTTTCATCATGTGGGAGTTAGAATTAATTCCAGTTTATCTACTTATATCCATGTGGGGGGGAAAGAAACGTTTGTATTCAGCTACAAAATTTATTTTGTACACTGCAGGAGGTTCTGTTTTTTTATTAATAGGAGTTCTGGGTATTGGTTTATATGGTTCCAATGAACCAACATTAAATTTTGAAACATCAGCTAATCAATCGTATCCTGTAGCACTGGAAATTATATTCTATATTGGATTTCTTATTGCTTTTGCTGTCAAATCACCGATTATACCCTTACATACATGGTTACCCGACACCCATGGAGAGGCACATTACAGTACTTGTATGCTTTTAGCCGGAATCTTATTAAAAATGGGAGCGTATGGATTGGTTCGGATCAATATGGAATTATTACCCCACGCCCATTCTATATTTTCTCCCTGGTTGATGATAGTGGGCACAATTCAAATAATCTATGCAGCTTCAACATCCCCCGGCCAGCGAAATTTAAAAAAAAGAATAGCCTATTCCTCTGTATCTCATATGGGTTTTATAATTATAGGAATTAGTTCTATAAGCGATACAGGACTCAATGGAGCCGTTTTACAAATAATTTCTCACGGATTTATTGGCGCTGCGCTTTTTTTCTTGGCCGGAACGAGTTATGATAGAATACGTCTTGTTTATCTCGACGAAATGGGCGGAATGGCTATCGCAATTCCAAAAATATTCACGACTTTCAGTATCTTATCAATGGCTTCTCTTGCATTACCGGGCATGAGCGGTTTTGTTTCCGAATTGATAGTTTTTTTTGGAATACTTACTAGCCAAAAATATCTTTTAATGACAAAAATATTAATCACTTTTGTAATGGCAATTGGAATGATATTAACTCCTATTTATTCATTATCTATGTTACGCCAGATGTTCTATGGATACAAGCTTTTTAATGCCCCAAACTCCTATTTTTTTGATTCTGGGCCGCGAGAGTTATTTGTTTCGATCTCTATCCTTTTACCTGTAATAGGTATTGGTATTTATCCCGATTTCGTTTTCTCATTATCAGTTGACAAGGTCGAAGCTATTATATCGAATTTTTTTTATAGATAGTTTTCGTGAGTAAACCAAAACATTAAACTGAAATCCCATGATTTTATAAATTATTTAAAATAAAAAATAAGTTTTTTTTCTTCTTTTAAATCTTAAATTAATAAAAAAAAAAAAATTGGAATTCTATTATAACCTATAACCAGATATTTTTGTCATTTGCGAGAACCATTTGAATCATTCCATTACTTGATTCAAATGGTTCTTGATGGTTTACATGAAGTTTTTGTATATATACACGTATGCTGTCCTATGTTTCTATTCGTCAAGTCCCTTAGTCAATTCAATTAGATGTTAATGTAAATGAACCATAACTATGCAACCCTATTCCTAATAGATTAACCCCAAAATAGCATATCCAAATTATAAGAAAGCCTATTGAGGCCACAATTGCAGAATTTACACTTTCAAAATTTTTATTTGTTCGAATATGTAAATAAATCGCGAATACGGTCCAAGTAATAAATGCCCACGTCTCTTTTGGATCCCAATTCCAATATGATCCCCATGCTTCATTAGCCCATACTGCTCCTGAAAGAATACCCGTGGTTAAAAGGATAAACCCTAAACTAATAATACGATAACTCCACTGATCCAACTGTTGAATCAATTGATACCTGTAATAATTCTGAGAAGAAATAAAAGAAGTGTTTCGTAAGACATTGTTTCTTTCGTTCACGTATTGAATCTCACCAAAGTAAAATGGATCATTTAATAAATTATTGCTTTTACTAAAAATCCTTATGAATTTTCGAAATGTAATGACTAGAAGAGCTAGTGATAATAATGATCCACACAAAAGAGCTGCATAGCCCAATACCATCATACTTACGTGCATCATTAACCAATGGGATTGGAGAGCAGGTACTAATATTGCTGATTGATGCATTTCAGTTAAAAGACCCGAAGTAGCAAAACCTTGGGTAAGAATAGCACTTGGCGCGGTTATTGCGCTTAAATAGTTTTTATGTTTTTTAAAATACGGAATCATATGAATAATGGAAAAACTCCACGAAAGAAAAATTAATGATTCATATAAATCGCTTAATGGTAAATGCCCCAAATAAATCCAACGAGTAACTAATAATCCTGTTATGCAGAAAAAAGTAGCTATCATCCCCTTTTCTGACGAATCATACAGTCCCACGATTTCATCGACTAATAAAGTTATCAAATGAATTGTAATTACAATTGAAATGATCGAAAAGGATATATGAGTTAATATACGCTCTAAAGTTGAAAATATCATAAAAATAAAAAAAAAAAGGAGGTCCTTCAGTTAGAGGAATTGAAATAGGAAATTGAATTCATTATAGGCCTTACTCTTTTAGAAGATGCCATGCCGCCACTCGGACTCGAACCGAGATGCTCTAGCACTGCTTCCTAAGAGCAGCGTGTCTACCGATTTCACCATAGCGGCTTATTCGAAATCATAATAACCTATTTTTATTCAATCGTCGAGATTGAAGGAGTTACTTCAATGCAATATTTTTTTAGGAAACATTAAAATTGATGAATAAAAACGTGTTTAAAAATTAGGGATTTAAAAATTTTCGTTAATAATATTTATTATTCTTATTATTATCGTTTTTATTTATTATTTGAGGGTCTAGGGTATCAATTTTATTTAACTTAACTAACACTAACAATGGTGTTTTTCGTAGTTTATTAATGTATGCTCTCCTAAAACTAAAATGGAACAGTTATAACTAGATAGTTTTGGTTTCAATTCATGGACAAAAAAAAATGTTCTTTCTAAATTTTTAGTAATCTAAAATAAAAAATGCATTTTATCGATAAAAAAATCTTTTATAAATTTTTTAATTAATAATTAATATATATATTATATCTTGATTGATCTTCCAATCGAAACATAGGATCTAAAATGTATCACTTAAAATCGGCACATTCTTCGTATAATTATCTAAAAACGTAAGGGAGGCTTTTTTTTATTTGTGTTAAAAGTTAGGAGTTTAGTTAGTGAAAAAAATAAAGTTATAAAACACATTTTAACATTAATCAATTAGTTTAGTTTAAACAACCTCTTCTTTTATTTATTAATATAATAATTTAATAAATATAATCATATATTATTTATTATATTTATTAAATTATTATATTAAAAATAAAAATATTATTTATTATATCAAAATATCAAAATATTTATAATTTTGATAACGTATAAATATTATAAATAAGATATAAACAGAATTAGACCGATTCAGATTATTTATTCTATTGTTTGATTATAATTATTTATTTGTCACTATTTGTCACACAAAAAAAACTTTTTGAACTCCCGGTAGAAAGAGATTTCGCTAACGAAAAAGCTTTCAACGCTGCCCAATATCCCTTCCTTTTCCAAATATTTTTACGAATCCGTTTTTTTGAAATAGAGGTGCGTTTTTTTGGAACTGCCATTAAAAAATTATAATAGGTTCTTTAGTTGGATGTGAAAGACATCTATTGTTCAAAATTAATTGTTCTTTACTATTTTCTATCTATTTATTCTCTAAATTATACTCCCTGCATAAAAAAAAAAGGGGTATGAAAAATTCGCATAAAATATTTCTAAGAACAATAAGATTTACTATGTAAAATAGAATAGATTGAAATAAAAAAAAAAAAATACAAACAAAAAAGATTGTGTGTTTTCTTTTTATTTTCGTCGTGTTATAGTTATACATGTAATAAACTACATCGAAAAATTTAATAACCCAACTAACTCCTTTCCCGCTTAATTAAAAAAAAACTTTAATATTTTTTTTTTTTTTTTTCTATTAGATTAATTAATTTAATTGATCAAGCTCGAAGAAAGAATACACCTAATTTAAATTCTCAAATTAGAATGAGATTAGTAGTTAATCTGTTAAAGGATACAAAAAAAAAAATACATAATTTATATTTTATAAAATCTGTTTTATTTGCCCCCTTTTTTTTTTTTATTATTTTACGTAAAATGAAGTGTTGGATATCATAACATTTCCTAAAAATAGCCCTTAGTGTAATTGTAATGGAAGACAATCAATTAGTTCAAAAATAAATTGGTTAATGATTCTGAATAACCGAACTACAATAAATAGTTTTTATGGGTAAAGTTATGGGCTTTATGATTCATATCAAATATTCTTTTTGATTTAATTATTTATCCTTGCTCTATAGATATAAATAAATTATTGTAATTGTAATACTTAATAAGTATAATGATAAGTATAATGAAAATAAAATTTTACTTAAAAAATTAAATTTATAAATTTAATATTAACAATTCAATAAAAAAAGTACGTATTTATTTTTCGTTAGTAACTTGTTCATACCATTTGACCAATTCTAACCTCGTGATTTGAAATATTTAAAGTAGTTTTGAAAGATTCAGAATAATTAAGGTTATAAATTTATATTTAAGTTTTTTTTTTATATCTTAATTTTTTTTTATTAACCGACCCCTTTAAAAAGAAATAAGAACCAGCGAATCAGAAACAATTAATTAAGATAATTTTTTTTTTATGGAATATACATATCAATATTCATGGATCATACCTTTCATTCCACTTCCAGTTCCTATGTTAATAGGAGCAGGACTTCTACTTTTTCCAACGGCAACAAAAAATCTTCGCCGTATGTGGGCTTTTCCTAGTGTTTTATTGTTAAGTATAGTTATGATTTTTTCAGCCCATTTTTTTACTCAGCGAATAAATAACAATTCTGTCTATCAATATGTATGGTCTTGGACCATCAATAACGATTTTTCTTTAGAATTTGGCTGCTTGGTTGATCCACTTACCTCCATTATGTCAATATTAATTACTACTGTTGGAATTATGGTTCTTATTTATAGTGACAATTATATGTCTCATGATCAGGGATATTTGAGATTTTTTGCTTATATGAGTTTTTCTAATACTTCGATGTTGGGATTAGTTACTAGTTCTAATTTGATACAAATTTATATTTTTTGGGAATTGGTTGGAATGTGTTCTTATCTATTAATAGGGTTTTGGTTCACACGACCCAGTGCGGCCAATGCTTGTCAACAAGCGTTTGTAACTAATCGTGTCGGGGATTTTGGTTTATTATTAGGAATTTTAGGTTTTTATTGGATAACGGGTAGTTTAGAATTTAGGGATTTATTTGAAATATTCAATAACTTGGTTTATAATAATGAGGTTAATTTTTTATTTGTTACTTTATGCGCCTTCCTATTATTTGCCGGCGCAGTTGCTAAATCCGCCCAATTTCCCCTTCATGTATGGTTACCTGATGCCATGGAAGGGCCTACTCCTATTTCGGCTCTTATCCATGCCGCTACTATGGTAGCGGCGGGGATTTTTCTTGTAGCTCGGCTTCTTCCTCTTTTCATAGTTATACCTTACATAAAAAATCTAATAGCTTTGATAGGTATAATAACATTACTTTTAGGAGCTACTTTAGCTCTTGCTCAAAA